CTATCTCCTAGACGCCGTAGAGAATTGAGAATTTTCATGTCTTTCAATTCTCGTACTCGTAATTGGAAAGTTACGGAAGGAGATCCATCATTTTGCAATGAAAACAACATATAAAACTCTGGACACTTTCGAAATCAGGCCAAGCGTCTTAATACATATGCAAAAAAATTCATTATTGGCCCACCATTGATTAGAAGATTTAGCTTGTATGAATCGCTATTGGTTTGATACGAATAATGGCAATCGTTTCAGTATGTTAAGGATACAGATGTATCCACAATTCATTTAGAGTTACTTAATAGCCTATTTCTTATACCATATCTCTATCCCGTGAAATTCTCGAGCCGAAAGATGGATGCATATGCTGTGTTTCATTTTGCTAAATGATATCAATTAAATGGTGTATCAATTCAATAAATTCGATATAGCAATAAATAAATCAGCAAAATTCTTTTATTTTAGATAGAAGAAACATTTCTTCTATCTAAAATAAAAGAATGTACCCTTCTATCCAAATCCAATTTGCATCGATAAAATAAATCCAAATTCCAGTAGTAGATGAATAATTGCGAATTTTTGTGTGTACGAGATTAGAATAACTTCAAAATAACTGACATAATTTTTTATTTTTCCTGATCAGAAAAATACATGAAAAAGAAAGGAGGTAGAAAAATTTTGGGATTTATGGTTAAAGAAGAAAAAGAAGAAAACAGGGGTTCTGTTGAATTTCAAGTATTCAGTTTCACCAATAAGATACGGAGACTTGCTTCACATTTGGAATTACACAAAAAAGATTTTTCATCGGAAAGAGGTCTACGAAGACTTTTGGGAAAACGTCGACGTTTGCTGGCTTATTTGGCAAAGAAAAATAGAGTACGTTATAAGAAATTAATCAGTCAGTTGAATATCCGGGAGCAGTAATTTAATCGTTCGAATTTTTTTCTTATTTTATTAGTAGTCTTATAGTAGTCTTAGATTTTGCATTTTGATGAGCCTCGTTTTGAGGAATTCATGGAATAATCCATTTTCATGGAATAATGAATTAAGGAAGAAAGGATATGAGTCTACCGCTTACAAGAAAAGATCTCATGATAGTCAATATGGGCCCTCAACACCCATCAATGCATGGTGTTCTTCGACTGATCGTTACTCTCGATGGTGAAGATGTTATTGATTGTGAACCCATATTAGGCTATTTACACAGAGGAATGGAAAAAATCGCGGAAAACCGAACTATTATACAATACTTACCCTATGTAACACGGTGGGATTATTTAGCTACTATGTTTACAGAAGCAATAACGGTAAATGCACCTGAATTCTTGGAGAATATTCAAATACCCCAAAGAGCCAGCTATATTAGGGTAATTATGTTAGAGTTGAGCCGTATAGCCTCTCACTTGTTATGGCTTGGGCCTTTTATGGCGGATCTCGGCGCACAGACTCCTTTTTTCTATATTTTTAGAGAGAGAGAATTAATATATGATCTATTTGAAGCTGCTACAGGTATGCGAATGATGCACAATTACTTTCGCATCGGGGGAGTAGCCGCCGATCTACCTTATGGATGGATCGATAAATGTTTAGATTTCTGTGATTATTTTTTACGCGGAGTTGTTGAATATCAACAACTTATTACAGAGAATCCTATTTTTTTAGAACGAGTTGAAGGAGTAGGTTTTATTAGCGGAGAAGAAGCAGTAAATTGGGGTTTATCGGGACCGATGTTACGAGCTTCTGGAATACAATGGGATCTTCGTAAAGTTGATCCTTATGAGTCTTACAACCAATTCGATTGGAAAGTCCAATGGCAAAAAGAAGGGGATTCGTTAGCTCGCTATTTAGTACGAGTTGGTGAAATGAGGGAATCCATCAAAATTATTCAACAGGCTGTAGAGAAAATTCCTGGAGGACCTTACGAGAATTTAGAAGTCCGACGCTTTAAGAAAGCAAAGAATTCCGAATGGAATGATTTTGAATATAGATTTCTTGGTAAAAAACCTTCGCCAAATTTTCAATTGTCAAAGCAAGAGCTTTATGTAAGAGTGGAAGCTCCAAAAGGTGAATTAGGAATTTATCTGGTAGGAGATGATAGTCTTTTCCCCTGGAGATGGAAAATTAGGCCACCCGGTTTTATTAATTTGCAAATTCTTCCTCAGCTAGTTAAAAAAATGAAATTGGCTGATATCATGACGATATTAGGTAGTATAGATATCATTATGGGGGAAGTTGATCGTTGAAATGATAATAGATAGGGTAGAGGTAGAAACTATCAATTCTTTTTCGAAATCGGAATTATTAAAAGAAGTCTATGGACTAATATGGATTCTACCCATTTTGACCCTCCTTTTGGGAATCACAATACAGGTACTCGTAATTGTGTGGTTAGAAAGAGAAATATCTGCATCGATACAACAACGTATTGGTCCTGAATATGCTGGCCCCCTGGGACTGCTTCAAGCTATAGCAGATGGGACTAAGCTACTTTTTAAAGAGGATATCCTGCCATCCCGAGGAGAAATTCCTTTATTTAGCATTGGACCCTCTATAGCAGTCATATCCATTTTATTAAGTTTTTTAGTTATTCCTTTGGGATATCGTTTTGTTTTAGCCGATCTTAGTATTGGTGTTTTTTTATGGATTGCCATTTCAAGTATTGCTCCTATTGGTCTTCTTATGTCGGGATATAGCTCAAATAATAAATATTCTTTTTTAGGCGGTCTACGAGCTGCTGCTCAATCCATTAGTTATGAAATACCATTAACTTTTTGTGTGCTAGCAATATCTCTACGTGTGATTCGTTAAAATTAGGATATTTTTCCTCTAAAATCCATTGAATATTTATCTTCCTTTTCTTATTCTGTATTCGGGTTGGATAAGTTAAACTAGATAGCTATATGAGTGAAACAAAACAGCTTATTAATTTGTAGTAAAAAGAAAAAAATCTCATTTTCTACGTACAAGAAAAAAGTTGAAGTAAACATAAGCAGTGTAAACTCTTTACCCCAAGGTTGATATTTTTTAATTAGTCATCATATCTTGAAGCGGGCAAGAATAAAGGATTCGCGATATGGAATTCCATTACTAGAATATTCCTAGTTATTACTATAACTTAGAATCATAAGAAGAATCCATCAAAAGTTAGTGAGGGGTTAGGAACACTAAAGTACATAAAGGATTAGTAATGGGGGAATCTAAGACATTAGGGATTTTCCCTCATAAAAGGAATCATAATAAAGACTTGAAATTGGTGGAAATGATCAAGTAGTACTTTCTTCGGATTCCGATCCAGAGTATGTTCCCATTCACTTGTTAAGGAAATGGCTATCAAGAACGAATTAACCCTTTATTACTTTTTTCTTTTTAATTACCCCCTACCCGGGGAAAGAAGAATAGGACAAAAGATATGGAATGCAATACAAAAAAAATATTTTTATTAATTTTTTCCTTCCTCTATCTATATTCATACAGAATTCCTCATGAACTAATGCCCAACTCTTTCCATTTATTAATTTTATTTCTATAACAAGTGTTTTATTCCAAGATTAAGTTATTACTGAACAAAGAAAAATTTTCATTATATTATAAAGGATGAGATCAATTCGGAAGCGCTTTTTCTTAGTCTAGCAGACGGAATTCCTTTGGTCTAATTTAGGACTTTCCTATCGATTTTATTTTACCTAATTCTATCTATGCCCCAGGGGATAATACCGATTCCTTTTTCTGATCATAGAGAAGCCGTATGAAACTAAGGTTTCATGTACGGTTTTGGAATAGCGGTGGGAACTGTGATGTTATCATCGACTATGATTATCTAACAGTTCAAGTACAGTTGATATAGTTGAAGCACAGTCAAAATATGGTTTTTTTGGATGGAATCTTTGGCGTCAGCCTATAGGTTTTCTGGTTTTTCTAATTTCTTCTTTGGCAGAATGTGAAAGATTACCCTTTGATTTACCAGAAGCGGAGGAAGAATTAGTAGCAGGTTATCAAACAGAATATTCCGGTATCAAATATGCTTTATTTTATCTTGCTTCTTACCTAAATTTATTAGTTTCCTCTTTATTTGTAACAGTTCTTTACTTAGGCGGGTGGAATTTCTCTATTCCCTTTATATCCTTTTTTGAATTTTTTCAAATGAATAAAGCAGTTGGAATTTTGGAAATGACAATGGGTATCTTTATTACATTAACTAAAGCTTATTTATTTCTCTTCATTTCTATCACAATAAGATGGACTTTACCCAGGATGAGAATGGACCAGTTATTAAATCTTGGATGGAAATTTCTTTTACCTATTTCCCTGGGCAATCTCTTATTAACAACTTCTTCCCAACTTGTTTCACTATAAATAAGATAATACAATAACAGTAAGAATATTTTCAACACAAAAGTTCTCTCAAACAAGAGAAAGAAACATACCTTTTTCATAGATATTTTAGAATATGTTACCTATGGTAACTGGGTTCATGAGTTATGGTCAACAAACAATACGCGCTACAAGGTACATTGGTCAAAGTTTCATAACTACCTTATCCCACACAAATCGTTTACCTATAACGATTCACTACCCTTACGAAAAATCAATTACACCGGAGCGTTTCCGAGGGCGAATCCACTTTGAATTTGATAAATGTATTGCTTGTGAAGTCTGTGTTCGCGTATGTCCAATAGATCTACCCCTTGTGGATTGGAGATTTGAAAAGGATATTAAAAGGAAACAATTGCTTAATTATAGTATTGATTTCGGAGTTTGTATATTTTGTGGTAATTGTGTTGAGTACTGTCCAACAAGCTGTTTATCAATGACGGAAGAATATGAACTTTCTACTTATGATCGTCATGAATTGAATTACAATCAAATTGCTTTGAGTCGGTTACCAATCTCCATAATGGGAGATTACACAATTCAAACAATTAGGAATTCGACTGAAAGTAAAATAAACGAACATAAATCTTCGAATTCAAGAACGATTACTGATTACTAGACTAGGGTTTTTTATTTTTTGTTATAAAAATCCAAAAATTCTTTACTAACTATAAAGAAAAACGAATAACTACTGTTTATTGCAAATTATCCCTGATTTAAAATCAGACTAGATTTTCGTGATATAATTTCTAACTATACAGCTTATACACAAAAAAATATCCTAATCCCTTTTTTTTACTGGAATCCTTTAGTTTTAGTCAGTTCATGAAAAATTTTATACTATTAATTTCTTTTTTTCCATAATGGATTTACCTGGACCAATACATGAGATTCTTGTGCTATTTGGGGGATTTGTTCTTCTACTAGGGGGTCTAGGAGTAGTATTACTTACCAACCCAATTTATTCTGCCTTTTCGCTGGGATTAGTTCTTGTTTGTATATCCTTATTCTATTTTTTATTGAATTCCTACTTTGTAGCTGTCGCACAACTTCTTATTTATGTGGGAGCCATAAATGTCTTGATCATATTCGCTGTAATGTTCATAAATGGCTCAGAATGGTCTAAAGATAAGAATTATTGGACTATTGGAGACGGGTTCACTTCACTCGTTTGTATAACTATTGTTTTTTCACTAATGACTACTATCCCAGATACGTCATGGTATGGAATTCTTTGGACTACAAGATCAAACCAAATAGTAGAACAGGGTCTCATAAATAATGTTCAACAAATTGGGATTCATTTAGCAACCGATTTTTATCTTCCGTTTGAACTCATTTCCATAATTCTTCTAGTTTCTTTAATAGGTGCAATTACTATGGCTCGGCAATAAGAAAAACTCAGAAATAGTAAAATTATTAGAATTGCAAATCTAAAATAAATAACTAAAGAATCACAATTTTGATTTAGTAAAACCCATCTACTGCCAACAAATACTTTTTGTTGTGTAATTGTTCTATTTAATTGAATCGGTTCAATTCTTGTTCCTCATATTGAAATGAATCGAGATTGATAAGGAGTTAGTTAATGATGTTTGAGCATGTACTTTTTTTGAGTGTCTATTTATTTTCGATTGGTATCTATGGATTGATCACAAGCCGAAACATGGTTAGAGCTCTAATATGTCTTGAACTTATACTGAATTCAATTAATCTAAATCTCGTAACATTTTCTGATCTATTTGATAGTCGCCAATTAAAAGGAGACATTTTCGCAATTTTTGTTATAGCCCTTGCGGCTGCTGAAGCCGCTATTGGACTATCCATTCTTTCTTCCATCCACCGTAACAGGAAATCCACTCGTATCAATCAATCTAATTTTTTGAATAATTAGACTTTAGAATAATTAGACATGGAATCCTCTAAACAAAGGCGCACATATAATAAAAATATCGAATATTAAGATGAATAGAAATCTAATACTATTTTCTTATTATTATTTGAGAATATCCATTTTTGAGTAGGTTATTGCATAGTATTCTTTTTTACTTAAATGAATTTTTGTAATTCATTGATATTGCAATTTGAATATTGCAATAATTTATATTGAAAAGACGATAGCCAATTTATTGGCTAATTCGAATTCGTATGTACAATTTGTATAATTATGACTGTTGAAGTCCAAAATTCAAGTCTCTTGGCTCTTTTCACGCTTTCTCACAAACGGATTAAAAATAGATTATTATTTTTGTTGAAGTTTGGATAAACCATTGCTTCGTCTGGTGTCTACAATACATATGACTCATTATAGTACTAATTTCATTTTTACCAGATCGAAAAATTTTATGTTGAAAAGAAAAATTTATAAATCCAATGTCACATTCCGTAAAAATTTATGATACATGTATAGGATGCACTCAATGTGTACGAGCTTGTCCAACAGATGTATTAGAAATGATACCCTGGGATGGATGTAAAGCCAAGCAAATTGCTTCCGCGCCGAGAACCGAAGATTGTGTGGGTTGTAAGAGATGCGAATCCGCCTGCCCAACAGATTTTTTAAGTGTCCGCGTTTATTTAGGGCCTGAAACAACCCGTAGCATGGCTCTATCTTATTGATACGTTACAAAAAACTCCACTTGAATCGTCTGATTCCTCTTTACCGAAGAAGCCTGTGCTCGAAATAATCGAGCACGGGCTTTTCTGGTCAAAACGTATCTTGTCTTTATCACTTTATCATGAGTTATTTTCCTTGGTTAACAATACTTGTTGTTTTGCCGATATTTGCAGGTTCATTAATTTTCTTTTTACCTCATAGGGGAAACAAAATCGTTAGGTGGTATACTATATCTATTTGTTTATTAGAATTCCTTCTAATGACTTATGCATTCTGTTACCATTTCCAACTGGAGGATCCCTTAATCCAATTAAAGGAGGATTCAAAATGGATAGATGTCTTCGATTTCCACTGGAGATTGGGAATCGATGGACTTTCATTAGGATCTATTTTATTGACAGGATTTATCACTACTTTAGCTACTTTAGCAGCTTGGCCAGTTACCCAGAATTCGCGATTATTCTATTTCCTGATGCTAGCAATGTATAGTGGTCAAATAGGATTATTTTCTTCGCGAGACCTTTTACTTTTTTTTATCATGTGGGAGTTAGAATTAATTCCTGTTTACTTACTTTTATCCATGTGGGGGGGAAAGAGGCGTCTATATTCAGCTACAAAGTTTATTTTGTATACTGCGGGCGGTTCCCTTTTTTTCTTAATCGGAGTTCTGGGTATGGGCTTATATGGTTCCAACGAACCAGGGTTAGATTTGGAAAAATTAATTAATCAATCATACCCTGCAACTTTGGAAATACTTTTATATTTAGGATTCCTTATTGCTTATGCTGTCAAATTGCCGATTATACCCCTACATACGTGGTTACCAGATACCCATGGGGAAGCGCATTATAGTACATGTATGCTTTTAGCGGGAATCCTATTAAAGATGGGAGCATATGGATTGATTCGGATCAACATGGAATTGTTACCGCATGCTCATTATCTATTTTCGCCCTGGTTGGTAATAATAGGAGCGATCCAAATAATCTATGCAGCTTCAACTTCTCTTGGTCAACGAAATTTCAAAAAAAGAATAGCCTATTCCTCTGTATCTCACATGGGTTTCATAATTATAGGAATTGGTTCCATAACCAACATTGGACTCAATGGAGCTATTTTACAAATATTATCCCATGGATTTATTGGTGCTACACTTTTTTTCTTGGCAGGAACGGCTTGTGATAGAATGCGTCTTGTTTATCTCGAAGAACTGGGGGGGATATCTATCCCAATGCCGAAAATTTTTACCATGTTTAGCAGCTTTTCAATGGCTTCTCTTGCCTTACCAGGAATGAGCGGTTTTGTCGCAGAATTAGTAGTATTTTTTGGGCTAATTACTAGTCCAAAATTTCTGTTAATGCCAAAAACCCTAATTACTTTTGTAATGGCAATTGGAATGATATTAACTCCTATTTATTTATTATCTATGTTACGCCAGATGTTCTACGGATACAAGCTATTTCATGTTCCAAATGCAAATTTTGTGGATTCTGGACCACGAGAACTCTTTCTTTTAATCTGTATCTTTTTACCAGTAATAGGAATTGGTATTTATCCAGATTTTGTTCTCTCCCTATCCGTTGACAGGGTAGAGGCTCTCTTATCCAATTATTATCCTAAATAGGTTTTTTTAACTAGTCCGTTCTATATTCCTATAGTGGAAAAACCCAATAATTCAGAAAAAAGTAAAAAAGTCTAATTAGGTCTATCTCGAATTTTTGAGAACCCTTTGAAAAGGCGTTCAAGGGGTTCTCAAATAAAACAAAAAAGTAAAAACCTTCATTTCATGAAGGTTTTTTTTTATGTAATCATTTAGGTGTTAATGTAAACGAACCATAACTATGTAAACCTATTCCTAATAGATTGATACCAAAATAGCAGATCCAAATTATAAGAAATCCTATTGAAGCTACAAGTGCGGAATTCGTACCCTTCCAATTTGGATTTGTTCTACTATGTAAATAAATTGCGAATATGGTCCAAGTAATAAATGCCCAAGTTTCCTTAGGATCCCAATTCCAATAGGATCCCCACGCCTCATTAGCCCATACTGCTCCACAAAGAATACCTATGGTTAAAAGGGTAAATCCTAGGCTAATGACACGATAACTCCAAGAATCCAAACGCTCAGTTAATTGATATTTGTAATAATTTGGAAATGAAGGAAAAGAGGTGCTTTTTAAAGCACTTCTTTTTGCATAGAAATTTTCAATCTCACTAAAGAAAAATGTGTTAAATAAAACATTTTTTTTCTTTTTAGAAAAGAACTGGAAATTATTTCGAAATCTAATGATTAGAAGAGCGGCGGATAATAAGGATCCGCACAAAAGAGTTGCATAGCTTAGTAACATCATACTGACATGCATCATTAACCACTGAGATTGTAAAGCAGGTACTAGTATTGTGGATTGATGCATTTCAGTTAAAAGACTCGACGTGGCAAAGCCTTGCGTTAAAATAGTACTTGGCGTTGTTATTCTGCTTAAATCATTTTTAGAGTTCTGTATCCTAGGAATCGTATGAAGAATATACAGAGCCCATGAAAGGAAGATCAATGACTCATATAAATTACTTAATGGAAAATGTCCCGAAGAAGCCCAACGAGAAACTAGGAATCCTGTTATAGAAAAAAAAGTAGCTATCATTCCTTTTTCTAACGAATCACGTAATCCCCCAAGTTCACGAACTAATAAGGTTATCAAATGAATCGTAATCACAATTGAAATTGTTGAGAAAGAGATGTGAGTTAGTATATGTTCTAAAGTTGCAAATAGCATAAGGGGAAGGTCCCATTACAAAATTGTAAATTTCGAATTGAATCTATTTTCTAATCTATTGTATTCTTTTTCGAGAATGCCGCCACTCGGATTCGAACCGAGATGCTTGAGCACTGCTTCCTAAGAGCAGCGTGTCTACCAATTTCACCATGGCGGCTAACTTCAAATAATAGGTAACTTAAAAGAATAATAGTTATTTTCTCGCGAATCGTCGAGATTGGGAAAGTCCCTAAAATTTAGGAACATTAGAATCTTAGACTTCGTTTGGTAATATCGTTGCGATTTTTTTTAACAAAAAACTCTTGCTTTGCCCAATAGAAACACTACTTGAAAGAGTTGGAACTGCTTTTTTCTAAGTTGCAATATAGAACTAAAATTTTTTTTCTAATTAGTTTCTCATTTAAATTTGAAAAATTCTTTCAATGCAATAGACAAAATCCAAAAAGCTTTTTCTATTTATCCATTTTAATTTCATTATTAAATAGAAACCCCTTTGGATTTTCGTAAAATTTCTAGAATGAAAGCCTTTATGCTCTTATTAATATAATTTATCAACCTTAAACCAATTTACTTGTGGATTTTGGATAAGATAGGTACAAGTTGTAAGTTCTATTGCAAAAATACTCCACTTTTCATAATAGAATCCTCATATTTTATTATGAGGATTCTATTATGAAAAGTTCATTGATAGGAAAAGAAATACTTAGCACACAGTATACCAAAAACTTTTATTCTATATATCAGAGGGGTTTGTTCTAAGAATCTTATACCGAGTAATTCGACACATAAAAGTACATTCATTAATTAATCCAAATTGTTCATATTAAACAATTGGAATTCTTTTTTGATAGGTCAATTCAGATTATTCCAAAACCTGATTATTTGTTTGTTTGTTGCCCAGAAAAACCCTTTGGTTTTGGATCCTCGTTGCCGCTAGAAAATGATCTTGATTTTGCTAAAGAATAAGATTGTACTATGGAAAAATAAGTCTTTTTCTTCCAAAGATTTTTACGAATACGCTTTTTTGACATTGAAGTACGTTTTTTTGGAACTGCCATTCAAAAAGGAAATTACTTTTTTCTAGTTGTATGTGAAAGACATCTATTGCCGCAAATCAATCCTTCTTTCTTCTTTTTCTTAGTATTTATACTTAGATACTGAAAGATACTGAAATTCTAAATTCTTTTTTACTTCTTGTCTAATGCGGATAAGACAAGAATTTTTTAGCATATTTTTCGTATATATTTTAGACTTTGTTTTAATAATATAGAATATACAGAAAGGTTTTCCCTTTAAATCTATTTATATATATTTATATATCAAGTATACTCCATATATAGGTATATGGTACGGAGGCCTATCTCCCATATAAGATCGGGGGATAAAAAGAAAAAAGAAGGGAAAATTCAAATAGTTAATTTAAGTTCAGAATGGTATTTCATAATGGAATTCCAATCAAAACAAAAAATACTGAATCTCTTAAACAAGACATTCTAAAACTTAGGTAATTATAGTCATTAGGATTTCATTTCAGTTCTATATGAAGTAAGGAATATTCGATAATTTCCTATAAATAGAAACATAGGTTTTCATTGGAATTCAATCAATCAGTTACGAAACAACAGGGCTGCTTCACGTTCGTTTTAAAGAAATAGAAAAATGAATAGAAAGTAAAATGATTCAACTTTTTTTTGTATTTTACTATATATGCTTATTTAGGTAATAACTAGGTAACGAATTTATTTGATTAACTTTTTGAATTTAACCAACTACACCCATTCTTAATTTTTCCAAATTTTTCTCATTGAAATAAGCAAAAATAAAGAATTCCTGTATTTTTTTCTTAATTCTTTTTATTTATTCCTTCAGAAAGAGATAAGAATTGGTTTGGTGAATCGCAAATAATTTTATTTTATAGAAAAATTGAAGTAAAAATTTCAAGTAAAAATTGCAATTTCTTTTCTTATGGAACATACATATCAATATGCATGGGTAATCCCTCTTCTCCCACTTCCAGTTATTATGTCAATGGGGTTTGGCCTTATTCTTATTCCGACCGCAACAAAAAATCTTCGTCGTATATGGGCTTTTCCTAGTATTTTACTCTTAAGTATAGCTATGGTATTCTCAGTTCAACTGTCTATTCAACAAATAAATGGAAGTTCTATCTATCAATATCTGTGGTCTTGGACCGTCAATAATGATTTTTCTTTAGAATTTGGATACTTGATTGACCCGCTTACTTCTATTATGTTAATACTAATTACTACTGTAGGAATCCTGGTTCTTATTTATAGTGACGGTTATATGTCTCACGATGAAGGATATTTGAGATTTTTTGTTTATATAAGTTTTTTCAATACTTCCATGTTGGGATTAGTTACTAGCTCCAATTTGATACAAATTTATTTTTTTTGGGAACTTGTGGGAATGTGTTCCTATTTATTGATAGGCTTTTGGTTTACACGACCAATCGCAGCGAGTGCTTGTCAAAAAGCTTTTGTAACTAATCGTGTAGGGGATTTTGGTCTGTTATTGGGAATTTTAGGTTTTTTTTGGGTAACAGGTAGTTTAGAGTTTCGGGATTTGTTCCAAATAGCTAATAACTGGATTCCTAATAATGGGATTAATTCTTTACTTACTACTTTGTGTGCTTTTTTATTATTCCTTGGTGCAGTTGCGAAATCTGCACAATTCCCTCTTCACGTATGGTTACCCGATGCTATGGAAGGACCCACTCCCATTTCGGCTCTTATACACGCAGCAACTATGGTTGCTGCGGGGATTTTTCTTCTAGCTCGACTTCTTCCTCTTTTCATATCTTTACCTTTTATAATGAGTTTCATTTCTTTAGTAGGTACAATAACACTCTTCTTAGGGGCTACTTTAGCTCTTGCTCAGAGAGATATTAAAAGAAGCTTAGCCTATTCTACAATGTCTCAATTGGGTTATATGATGTTAGCTCTAGGTATAGGTTCTTATCAAGCTGCTTTATTCCATTTGATCACTCATGCTTATTCAAAAGCTTTATTATTCTTGGGATCCGGATCCGTTATTCATTCAATGGAACCTCTTGTTGGATATTCACCAGATAAAAGTCAGAATATGGTTCTTATGGGCGGTTTAAGAAAATACATTCCAATTACAAGAACTACTTTTTTATGTGGTACACTTTCTCTTTGTGGTATTCCACCTCTTGCTTGCTTCTGGTCCAAAGATGAAATCCTTAGTAATAGTTGGTTGTATTCGCCCTTTTTTGGAATAATAGCCTCTTTTACTGCAGGATTAACTGCGTTTTATATGTTTCGGATATATTTACTTACGTTTGATGGGTATTTGCGTGTTCATTTTCAAAATTACAGTAGCACCAAAAAGGGTTCGTTGTATTCAATATCCTTATGGGGAAAAAGGATAACCAAGGGAGTGAATAGGAATTTCGTTTTACCAACAACGAAAAGTAGAGTTTCTTTTTTTTCACAAAATTTATCCAAAATTCATGGTAATACAAGAAATAGGATAGGATCCTTTAGTACCTCCTTTGGAGCTAAAAACACTTTAGCCTATCCGCATGAAACGGGAAATACTATGTTATTTCCTCTTCTTATATTGCTGCTTTTTACTTTGTTCATTGGATTCATAGGAATCTCTTTTGATAATGGAGCAATAGATAATGGAATAGCAGAGTTAACCATATTATCAAAGTGGTTAACTCCCTCAATAAACTTTATCCAGGAAAGTTCTAATTCTTTTATAAATTCATATGAATTTATCACTAATGCAATTTCTTCTGTAAGTATAGCTATCTTCGGTTTATTCATAGCATATAGCTTCTATGGATCCGCTTATTGTTTTTTTCAGAATTTGGATTTAATAAATTTCTTTGTAAAAAGGAGTCCGAAAAAGGACTTTTTTGATCAAGTAAAAAAAAAGATATACAGTTGGTCATATAATCGTGGTTATATAGATATTTTCTATACTAGGGTCTTTACCTTCGGTATAAGAGGATTAACCGAACTAACTGAGTTTTTCGATAAGGGTGTTATTGATGGAATTACCAATGGAGTGGGTCTTGCTAGTTTTTGTATAGGAGAAGAAATTAAATATGTAGGGGGAGGACGAATCTCGTCTTATTTATTCTTTTTTTTATGTTATGTATCCGTGTTTTTATTCTTTTTTCTTTCTTAACTTAAGGAATTTCCCGGTCTCCTACCTAAATAACTTTCCTATCCCTCTCCCTATTCCCTTCTACTATCTCTCTCTTTCTATCCCCCCCTCTCCTAATAGTTAATAGTTCGGTTTTCCGCGATTTTTTCCATTCCTCTGTGTAAATAGCCTAATATGGGTTCACAATCAATAACATCTTCACCATCGAGAGTAACGATCAGTCGAAGAACACCATGCATTGATGGGTGTTGAGGGCCCATATTGACTATCATGAGATCTTTTCTTGTAAGCGGTAGACTCATATCCTTTCTTCCTTAATTCATTATTCCATGAAAATGGATTATTCCATGAATTCCTCAAAACGAGGCTCATCAAAATGCAAAATCTAAGACTACTATAAGACTACTAATAAAATAAGAAAAAAATTCGAACGATTAAATTACTGCTCCCGGATATTCAACTGACTGATTAATTTCTTATAACGTACTCTATTTTTCTTTGCCAAATAAGCCAGCAAACGTCGACGTTTTCCCAAAAGTCTTCGTAGACCTCTTTCCGATGAAAAATCTTTTTTGTGTAATTCCAAATGTGAAGCAAGTCTCCGTATCTTATTGGTGAAACTGAATACTTGAAATTCAACAGAACCCCTGTTTTCTTCTTTTTCTTCTTTAACCATAAATCCCAAAATTTTTCTACCTCCTTTCTTTTTCATGTATTTTTCTGATCAGGAAAAATAAAAAATTATGTCAGTTATTTTGAAGTTATTCTAATCTCGTACACACAAAAATTCGCAATTATTCATCTACTACTGGAATTTGGATTTATTTTATCGATGCAAATTGGATTTGGATAGAAGGGTACATTCTTTTATTTTAGATAGAAGAAATGTTTCTTCTATCTAAAATAAAAGAATTTTGCTGATTTATTTATTGCTATATCGAATTTATTGAATTGATACACCATTTAATTGATATCATTTAGCAAAATGAAACACAGCATATGCATCCATCTTTCGGCTCGAGAATTTCACGGGATAGAGATATGGTATAAGAAATAGGCTATTAAGTAACTCTA